CCATTCTATTCTCTCTGAAACAATGAGTTGGAGTTGTTCTTCCGCAACAAAGTCGATAAGTCGGGGGATTCCTAACTCTTCTAAGTTCAAATGGATCCCCAATCTTCTTGAATAAAGTAAGCATTGGTAGAATTCTAATTTGGAATTTTGAATGATGAGCAATTTTGTTTGAGTATATTAACCGGGCTCATGTCACGATTTTTACTTAAAAAATGGACCTTTCTTTAGGTATACCAAAGAAAGGGAGTATCCCTTCCCCAACTCTTTGATCATGGGTAGTAAAAGAGGAAAAATGTGTATGTATGTAATTCACCCACGAAAATGAATGAAAAAGGATGGGTTTGTTTATCCAAAAATTTTAAAAATGCCGATTGGCTCCATTGAAATGCATTTTTTTTTTAGTTTCAGGTTCCGAATGATCCCCGTGAGCGAGAATGTGGGAATGATTCTATTTCAACGGAGCAACCAACCGGCCAGATACAAACAACAAATAAAATAATAATGAGGAAATAAAAAACTATACTCTACTCTATACTATAGTACAAAATACAAATCAAAAAATACAAATAATTTTTTTTTCATTACCATTTATAATTTATATTTAAAAAAATTAATGAAAAATTAGGGCTATACGGACTCGAACCGTAGACCTTCTCGGTAAAACAGATCAAACTTATTATTATCGAAATGATTCGAACTGTTTCAAAGACCCAACATGCATTTTTTTTTGCATTGGGCTCTTTCATCAACTGATATAAATATCAGCGAGTCCGCCATCTTTTTTCTTAACAGAAAGATAATGAGACGGCTCCGCGTGCTCTGATTTTTTATTCAGTAGCAATACCAAAGTGTTTCAAAAAAAGAGTTATCTTGACGTAGGTCTGCCTTCGGCCTAGATCAACCTAAGTTAAATGGAGTCTCTATCGCTCTGCCCAAAGCGTCAAATATGAAACTTCATACACCTTCAAGTTCATAGGACGAAAAGAGATTTTTTTGAGGTCCTTATCCTCATTATGCCTAGCATTGAATGGGCTGGGTATTCACCTTATCAATTATCAAATCAATGATGGGTTCTTTTTGGCACAGAAATTGGCACCTCAATTAGACCAACCAACTATTTGTCAGGCTATTGTTCTCTTGTTCCCTCGAATCCACAGAGTAAGACATCGATTTTTTACTAAGAGAAATTCGGTTGATTGCATGATGGACTCCTCTGAAAAAGCATTGGCGCGCGTGTAAACGAGGTGCTCTACCTAACTGAGCTACAGCCCTTGTGTTTGTGATAAATATTTTATCATGTATATAATTTCTTGTCAAGGTGAATATTGCATGATCCGACATGATAGCTCTCTGATCGGTTTCCTGCCAAGGATGGGTATTGCTTAGAAGTAAGATTCCATCTATAATCTATGGGTGTGGCGGGTTCCTTTTGTTTCTCTTTATGATGATAAATGACCTACTTAACCCAGTGGTTAGAGTATTGCTTTCATACGGCAGGAGTCATTGGTTCAAATCCAATAGTAGGTAGAACTTATTAGAGACCGCAGTCAATGGTATCTAATAAGTATTTCTACCCACCTTATTTTTTTATTTATTTTGTATCTTTTACATACCCCACTACTCGTATTTATTCTATTTTTTTATTTATTTCATTATTGAAATTTCATTTTTTTTTCATTGCATCAAAATCTGATTACACTTGATTGGATTCAATCGGCAGAATCCAAATATGTTGTATAAATAAACAGAACTTATTTTTATTATTCGGACGCACCAACAACTCGTTATGAAATTGCATTGATAGCCTCTACTCGAGTCCTAGCTCGTCTGAGAGCTAAATTTGCCTCAATTGTTTGTCTCTTTCCTTCAGCGCTACTCAAGCTAGCTTCAGCTATTTCAAGAGTTTGTTGAGCTTCTTGCGGATCAATGTCACTACCCCTCTCTGCATCATTTACTAAAATGGTTATTTCATTATTGCCTATTCTAGCGAAACCGCCCATTAGAGCTATTGTTAACCATTGGTCGTTAAGACGTATTCTCAAAATACCTATATCTACAGCCGTGGCAATAGGTGCGTGATTTGGTAATACACCAATTTGGCCACTATTAGTCGATAAAATGATTTCTTTCACTTCTGAATCCCAAACAATTCGATTAGGAGTCAATACACATAGATTTAAGGTCATTTCTTCAATTTGCTCTCCACATCTAAGTTCATAGCCTTCGCGGTAGCTTCATCAATATTACCTACCAAATAAAAGGCCTGTTCCGGAAGACCATCTAATTCTCCGGAAAGTATCAGTTGAAACCCCCTAATTGTTTCTGTTAGACCAACATATTTTCCTGGAGAACCGGTAAAAACTTCTGCTACGAAGAAGGGTTGTGATAAGAAACGCTCGATTTTTCGTGCTCTTGCTACGGTTAAACGATCCTCTTCGGATAATTCGTCCAACCCAAGGATAGCTATAATGTCCTGAAGTTCTTTGTAACGTTGTAAAGT